AGTAAATACATCCTAAACATATAAAATGCAGTTAATCCTGTTGTGAACCAAGCTATTAGTGCGAAAATTGGTGAGTATAACCAACTATCGTGAAGAATTTCATCTTTAGACCAAAAACAAGCAAGAGGCGGAATACCACAAAGAGAAAGTGTGCCTAAAAAAAAAGTAATTTTTGTAATTGGAACATATTTTGTTAAACCTCCCATAAGAATCATATTCTGACTTTTCTCTGGTGAATATCCAACAATAGGTTCCATTGAATGAATAATGGATCCGGATCCCAAAAACAATAAAGCTTTAGAATAGGCATGGGTGATCAAATGAAATAAAGCAGCTCGATAAGAACCTATGCCTAGAGCTAACATAATATAACCCAATTGAGACATTGTAGAATAAGCTAAACTTCTTTTAATGTCTCTTTGGGCAAGAGCTAAAGTAGCTCCTAAAAATACTGTTATTATACCTACTAAACAAATGAGATTCATTATGTAAGGTATAACTATGAAAAGAGGAAGAAGCCGAGCTACAAGAAAAATCCCTGCTGCTACCATAGTAGCAGCGTGTATAAGAGCCGAAATAGGAGTGGGGCCTTCCATGGCATCAGGTAACCATACGTGAAGGGGGAATTGTGCGGATTTAGCAACTGCACCGACAAATAATAAAAAGGCGCATAAAGTAACAAATAAAGAATTGACCCCATTATTATGGATCAAGGTATTCACTATTTGGAACAAATCCCGAAATTCGAAACTACCAGTTATCCAATAAAATCCTAAGGTCCCTAATAATAAACCAAAATCTCCTATACGATTAGTTACAAAAGCTTTTTGACAAGCACTTGCTGCAACGGGTCGTGTGAACCAAAAACCTATCAATAAATACGAACACATTCCCACTAGTTCCCAAAAAATATAAATTTGTATCAAATTGGAACTAGTAACTAATCCCAACATTGAAGCATTGGAAAAACTCATATGAGCAAAAAATCTCAAATATCCTTGGTCATGAGACATATAATTGTCACTATAAATAAAAACCAGGATTCCAACAGTAGTAATTAGTATTGACATAATAGAAGTAAGTGGATCAATCAAGTGTCCGAACTCTAATAAAAAATCATTATTGATGGTCCAAGACCATAGATATTGATAGGTCAAACTTCCATTTATTTGCTGAATAGACAGATTAGCCGAAAACCACATAGCTATACTTAGTAGTAAAACACTTAGGAAAGCCCACATACGACGAAGATCTTTTGTTGCTGTCGGAATAAGTAGAAGTCCAAATCCTATTGACATAGTAACTGGGAGTGGAAAAAGGGGTATTATCCATGCATATTTATATGTATATTCCATAAGAAACCAAATTGTTCTTTTTTCTTATAATTGTTTCCAATTCACCAATTCTGATCTATTTCGAAAAGAACAAAACAATAAGAAAAAAATATGAAAAAGATCAAATACAAAAATACAAATATTGGAATTATGACTTTTTGTTTTATTAAATATATGACATCATATGAAATTTTGAATAATTGGATTTTCCCTCTTTACATTATATTCTAATTATGGAAAATGTAAAATTATGTAATTTATAGATATATTATATATTTTTAGATTTAAGATAGATTTATTATATTTATATTAAAGTTCAGTTACAGATTTCTTTATCTCTTTCTATTTTTATATTTTTCTTTCTTTTTTTTATTGTATAATCTTTATATAGAATCTTTTCTTTTATATACTATATAGATAAATTAGATAAATATTTTCTCTTACTATTCTTAATATTAAATATGAATATTTGCAATAATTGTATATATATGACTCTAATATTTTAATATATATTAAATAATATGAAATAGTAAAATTAGATTACTTTTTTTGTATATATTCTTTTATAAAACAATAAATATAAAATACGTATGTAATTATTACATTATGCAAATATCAGAATGAAGATAGAAAATTGAAATCTATTTGTCTATGAAAATAGAATCATTTTAGAATATTTTTCTTTTCTTATTTCTTTTCTTTTATTCTTTTTTTTCTATTCGTATGTTATGATATTATTGAGGAAATTTTGAAATTTATGGAATTAAGTATAGATAATGACTAATAAAAAGTAATTTATTTTAAACAATATATGTCTTTCACATACAACGATAAAAAGGAGTCACCTACTTTTTGAATGGCAGTTCCAAAAAAACGTACTTCTATGTCAAAAAAGCATATTCGTAGAAATCTTTGGAAAAAAAAAGGATCTTTAGAGGCAGTAAAAGCTTTTTCTTTAGCTAAATCTATTTCCACTGGACAGTCAAAAAGTTTTTTTGTGCGACAAAAAAAAGTCTTGGAAAAATATTAATTGACATGTTTCAAAGAACTTCCAAATTTCCATTTTTGAATTGGAAAACAAACGATTCAATTTTACTAATGTATTGTATTTGTATTTCACTTCTCCTTATTAGTTAGAGCTAGGTAATATAAAAAATAAGAATCTTTCTTTCTACTTGATTCAAAATACTCAGTATTGTGTATTTTATTTTTTTTCTATTTTTTATAGTCTTTCTATATTTCTATTATATTCTATTTATCTAAATTTATATTGATTGATATTAAATTCGTGAGATGATTTTTTCTTTCCTATGAATTGTGCTTTTCAAAATAGAAAAGCACAATTACGATAGACAAAGAAAAATCTGAATATTTCATTATACTTTATACTAAAGTGTTGGGTCTAAAAATCGTTATTAGAAAAAAATTATGAATTTTATACCCCGACTGAGAACGAAGCTTTTGAGTTCTGACTGTTCTGGATAAACAAGAGCTAGGTTTCTAGTACGGAAAAGTTGATTATTAAAACTGAACTTACGAAGATGAAGATACTAATTAAGTATTATTGATATTGAATATTTCCATATGAATAGAAATGCATCTTTATTCATTTTTTCCTAAATTATATTGGATATATACAATATACAATTCAACATGAATTTCCTATTATTATTTAAGGTAAGCCGCCATGGTGAAATTGGTAGACACGCTGCTCTTAGGAAGCAGTGCTAGAGCATCTCGGTTCGAGTCCGAGTGGCGGCATAAATAATTATTAATATTAATAATATAGACACAATAGATCTAATAGAATCTAAGATATTTAAAATATTATATTTTAGATTTTATTTAATCCTCTCCCCAATTTTAATTATTTAAAAGGGACTCTTCTTTATGATATTTGCAACCTTAGAACATATATTAACTCATATTTCCTTTTCGATCATCTCAATTGTGATTATAATTCATTTGATGAACTTATTAGTTGACGAAATTGAAGGATTACGTAATTCGTCAGAAAAAGGGATGATAGCTACTTTTTTCTCTATAACAGGGTTTTTAGTTATTCGTTGGATTTCTTCGGAACATTTTCCCTTAAGTAATTTATACGAATCATTAATCTTCCTTTCATGGAGTTTATCCATTATTCATATGATTCCGTATCTTGGGAATCATAAAAATGATTTAAGCGCAATAACTGCGCCAAGTGCCATTTTTACCCAAGGTTTCGCCACGTCAGGTCTTTCAAATGAAATGCATCAACCCGCGATATTAGTACCTGCTCTACAATCTCAGTGGTTAATGATGCATGTCAGTATGATGCTATTGAGCTATGCATCTCTTTTATGCGGATCGTTATTATCAATTGCTCTTATAGTGATTACATTTCAAAAAAAAATCGATTTTTTAAAGAATTTTTTAAGTTTAAGGAAGTCGTTTTTCTTTGGTAATATGGAATATTTGAACGAAAAAGGAAGTGTATTAAAAAATACTTTTTTCCTCTCAGTTCAAAATTTTTACAAATATCAATTAATTCAGCGTTTAGATTATTGGAGTTATCGTGTCATTAGTTTAGGGTTTACCTTTTTAACCATAGGCATTCTTTCTGGAGCAGTATGGGCTAATGAAGCATGGGGTTCTTATTGGAATTGGGACCCTAAGGAAACTTGGGCATTTATTACTTGGACCATATTTGCAATTTATTTACATATTAGAACAAATTCAAAATTGCAAGATCAAGGCACGAATTCGGCATTTGTAGCTTCTATAGGATTTCTTCTAATTTGGATATGCTATTTTGGGATCAATCTATTAGGAATCGGGTTCCATAGTTATGGTTCATTCCAATTAATATCTAATTGAATAAAATAAACTACATGAAGAATACATAAAAAAATCGTCTGATACACAATGAAATTTTGTTCGAGTTTTTGAGAACCGTTTAAATATAGGAATTATTCAAAAGGTTCTCAAAAACTTTATATGTATTTCATTACAATTCTAATTAACCTTTCCCTTTTTTTTTCATTGTACAACGAAGAATCGTGAAAATATGAAAGTCAAAGAATTCTAAGACTTTCTTTCCAATTAATGAATTTTATTTCATTTATTATTGAATCTAAAAAAAGAATTAGTATCTATAAAAATAATTAGATACTAGAACTTGTACCTTGTCAACCGATAACGGGAGAACGAAATCAGGATAAATACCAATTCCTATTACAGGTAAAAAGATACATATCGAAACGAAGAGTTCTCGTGGTCCAGAATCAAAAAAATTCGAGTTTGGAATATTAAATAGCTTGTATCCATAGAAAATCTGACGTAACATAGATAATAAAAAAATAGGAGTTATTATCATTCCAATTGCCATTACAAAAGTAATTAACATTTTTGGCATGAAAAGATATTTTGGGCTGGTAATTATTCCAAAAAAGACTAAGAATTCTGCAACAAAACCACTCATTCCTGGCAATGCAAGAGAAGCCATCGAGAAACTACTAAACATGGTAAATATTTTTGGCATTGGGATAGATATCCCCCCCATCTCTTCGAGATAAACAAAACGTATTCTATCACAACTTGTTCCTGCTAAGAAAAAAAGTGCAGCACCAATCAATCCATGAGAGATTATTTGTAAAATGGCTCCATTAAGTCCCATGCCAGTTATAGAACCAATTCCTATAATTATGAAACCCATGTGAGATACGGAAGAATAGGCAATACGTTTTTTTAAATTGCGTTGACTGAGAGAGGTTGAAGCTGCATAAATGATTTGTATTATTCCTACTATAACCAACCAGGGAGATAATCTAGAATGAGCGTGAGCTAATAATTCCATATTGATCCGAATCAATCCATATGCTCCCATCTTTAATAAGATTCCAGCTAAAAGCATACATGTACTGTAATGTGCTTCCCCGTGGGTATCTGGTAACCATGTATGTAGGGGTATCATCGGCGATTTGACAGCATAAGCAATAAGAAAACCAAAATATAGTATTATTTCCAATGCTGCAGGATACGATTGATTAGCTAATTTTTCTAAATCTAATGTTGGTTCATTGGAACCATATAAACCCATACCTAGAACTCCTATTAATAGAAAAATGGAACCTCCGGCAGTGCACAAAATAAACTTTGTAGCCGAGTACAGGCGTTTTTTTCCTCCCCACATGGATAAAAGTAAGTAAACAGGAATTAATTCTAATTCCCACATGATGAAAAAAAGTAAAAGGTCTCGAGAAGAAAATGATCCTATTTGGCCACTATACATTGCTAACATCAAGAAATAGAAAAATCGCGGATTTCGAGTAACTGGCCAAGCTGCTAAAGTAGCTAAAGTAGTGATAAATCCTGTCAGTAAAATGGGTCCTATGGAAAGTCCATCGGTTCCCAGTCTCCAGTGAAAATCAAAAAGATTGATCCATTGAAAATCCTCCTTCAATTGGGTTAATGGATCGTCCAATTGAAAATGATAACAAAATATATAGGTCATTAGAAGGAGCTCTAGTATACATATACATAGAGTATACCACCTATACGCTTTATTTCCCCTATGAGGGAAAAAGATAATTGAAGAACCCGCGAATATGGGCAAAACAAGAAGTATTGTTAACCAAGGAAAATAACTCGTGATAAAGACAAGATAAAATTAGACCAGAAAACCCCGTGCTCGGGAGAAGAATAATATATTTTCTTTTCTCGAGTACGGGCTTTTGTCGGTAAAGAGGAATCAAATGATTCAAATGGAGTTTTTTGTCACATATCAATAAGAAAGACCCATGCTGCGAGTTGTTTCATGCCATAAATAAACACGGACACTCAAAAAATCCGTTGGACAAGCGGATTCACATCTTTTACAACCTACACAATCTTCGGTTCTTGGCGCAGAAGCAATTTGCTTAGCTTTACATCCGTCCCAAGGTATCATTTCCAATACATCCGTGGGGCAAGCTCGAACACATTGGGTACATCCTATACATGTATCATAAATCTTTACTGAATGTGACATTGGGTCTATAAATTCCAGTTTTGAGCACAAAAGATTTTCGATCTGGTAAAAGAAAATAAGAAAATGAAATAAATCATATATTTTCTATTGTAGACACCAGACGAATCAATGATTTATCAAAATTTGAAGAATCAATAGATTTTCTAATCTGTTTATGAGAAAGGGCCAAGATACTTTGATTTCCATTTCAATAACCATGAAATATGAGTTTACAAATTCAATTCATGTTAAATTTACTATCTTTCTATATATATAGTCATATACATATAGAAAGATTATAGTATATAGAAATATAATTAATATATATCAGATGAATACGTTTGTTATTAGGTTAGTGATAGAATAGGTTAGTAACTCTAAATCATATAATTTATATGAAAAAAGAGAAGAAAGAAAATAAATAAGAAAATAATAATAATAAAATATTATATTCTATTTAATTCTAATTAAATTATCTTACTATTCTAATTCTATTAGATTCTATATTAGAATATTCAGAATATTCTAAAAGTCTTATGTTTTGATTTATATGTGAAAATAGAATAATTATGACTAATTATTCAGCAAATTTGATTGATTGATACGAGTTGATTTTCTGTTACGATGGATCGACGAAACAATAGCTAGTCCAATAGCTGCTTCAGCAGCCGCAATGGCTATAACAAAGATTGAGAAAATTTCTCCTTTTAATTGCCGACTATCAAATATATCGGAAAATGTGACGAGATTTATATTCACCGAATTCAGTATAAGTTCAAGACACATAAGTGCTCTAACCATGCTTCGGCTTGTGATCAGTCCATAGATACCGATAGAAAATAAATAAACACTTAGAAAAAGTACATGCTCTAACATCATTGATAAATTCCTCATCTATCTCGATTCATTTCAATATGAACGAACAAAAATTAAACCGATTCAGTTGACTAGAATAGAAGAATTACAGAACAAAAGAAGATATTCACAGTAGATTTCAATAAAATAGATTAAATCCATTTTCATTCTTTAATTAAAAAAAAAGAAGTTCTTATTATATTAGATATTAGATTATTGACGAGCCATAGTAATTGCACCTATCAAAGAAACTAAAAGAATTATAGAAATGAGTTCAAAAGGAAGATAAAAATCTGTGGATAAATGAATCCCGATTTGTTGAACGTTACTTATTAAGTCCTGTTCTATAATCTGATTTGATCTTGTAGTCCGAAAAATTCCGGACCATGATGTATCTGGGATAGTAGTCATTAATGAAAAAAAAATACTTGTACAAACCAGTGAAGTGATCCTATCTCCAACGGTCCACAAATAGGAATCATTGGAATATTCTGAACCGTTCATGAACATCACAGAAAATATGATTAATACATTTATGGCTCCCACATAAATAAGGAACTGCGCGGCAGCTACAAAATAGGAATTCAATGAAATATAGAATAGGGATATACAAAAAAGAACCAATCCCAATGAAAAGGCAGAATCGATGGGATTGGTAAGTAATACTACTCCCAGACCTCCTAATATAAGAACTGATCCCAGAAATACTACAAGAATATCATGTATTGGTCCAGGTAAATCCATTATGAAATAAAAGATAAATAAATGAGTCGAAATATTTCATGACCTTACTAAGGGTCCAGGAAAGAAACTATTTTTTTATATGATACTTTCCTAATTGAATGAAAAAAAAATGAATATCATTAGATAGATAAAATAAAGTTCTTTGGCTAATCCTACTTACTTTATTTTAAGCCAAATCTTAGTAATTGGTAATCGTTCTTGAACCAAGCAAGGGGTTCTTATTTTTTCATTTGATTTGTTGAATCCATAACTGTTTGAATTGTGTAATCTCCAATTATTGAGATTGGTAACCGACCTAAAGAAATTTGATTATAATTCAATTCGTGACGATCATAAGTGGAAAGCTCATATTCTTCAGTCATCGATAAACAGTTTGTTGGACAATACTCGACACAGTTACCGCAAAATATACAGACACCAAAATCAATACTATAATGAAGCAATTGTTTTTTCTTAATATCTTTTTCAAATTTCCAATCAACAATGGGAAGGTCTATTGGACATACGCGAACACATACTTCACAAGCAATACATTTATCAAATTCAAAGTGGATTCGACCACGAAAACGCTCTGATGTGATTGATTTTTCATAAGGATATTGAATAGTTACAGGTAAACGATTTGTATGGGATAAGGTAATTATGAAACTTTGTCCAATGTACCTTGCGGCTCGTATTGTTTGTTTGCCATAATTCATGAACCCAGTAACCATAGGTAACATATTTTAGATATCCATGAATAAAATTTATGTTTCTTTTTCTTGGTTGATATAAGTTATGAATATAGAATATTCATTATTGTTTTCTCTTAATTTCTTATTTTTATTTATAGTTTATAGTGAAACAAGTTGAAAAGAAGTTGTCAATAATAGATTACCTAGAGAAATAGGTAAAAGAAATTTCCATCCAAGATTTAATAATTGATCCATTCTCATCCTAGGTAAAGTCCATCTTGTTGTGATAGGAATGAACAGAAACAAATAAGCTTTAGCTAATGTAATAAAGATACTAATTGCTATTACAAAGACTCTAAACATTTTATTTATTCCAAAAAGTTCAGTAAGAGATATGTACGGAATAGAAAAATCCCACCCACCTAAGTAAAGAACTGTTACAAATAATGACGAAACTAATAGATTTAAGTAAGAAGCAAGATAAAAGAACCCGTATTTTATACCTGAATATTCGGTTTGATAACCTGCTACTAATTCCTCCTCTGCTTCTGGTAAATCAAAAGGTAATCTTTCACATTCTGCTAGAGAAGACATTAGAAAAACTAGAAACCCTATGGGCTGACGCCACAGATTCCATCCCCCAAAACCATATTTGGACTGTGCCTCAATTATATCAACTGTACTTGAACTGTTAGATAATTATAGTCGATGATAGCATCACTGCTCCCATCGCTATTCCAAAACCGTACATGAAACCTAAGCTTCATACGGCTCCTCTATGGCCACAAAGAAATGTAAGGTAAGGACTAGTTTAGTATTATAGCTCTCCTTGGACCTTAGGTAAATACAATGTAAAGAGAAATTGGAGGTTGGAGAGTCCTCAATTCGACCAATAACATTCTATCTGTTAGAATAAGAAAAAGCACTTCCGAATTGATCTCATCCCTTATAATGATATTATAATGAAAATAATCAAAATTTATCTTTGTTCAGCAATAACTTAATCCTTCAATCAAATACTGGTTCTATTCATAAATAGAAAGAATTGGGCATTAGTTAATGAATCATGATAAGAATTTACATATGCATATGTATAAAGAAAGAAATATTTTCTTATTATTCTCGTTTTATTCTTTTTTATTATATTATTGTATTGCATTCTATTTGTCTTGTTCCTGTTCTTCTTTCTGAAAACTAAAAAAAAAAAGAAAATAAAGGATTAATTCGTTCTTGATAGTCATTTATTGAATCAGCGAATAGTAGCATACTCTAGATCGGAATCGTGGGGAAGTACTGCTTGATCATTTCTACCAACTTCAAGCCCTTATTATGATTCGTTTTATGCAAAGTTTTATGCAAAAATCCCTTTTTTTAATACCTTACATTATTTCCATTACTCATCCTTTGCGTACTTTGGTGTTCCTAACTGCCCACTTCTTTTTGATTGATCCCCAGTATAGTGAGAAATACGGTGGATCTTTTGCATCCGCTTCAAGATATGACGACTAAGAAAATAATCTCAATCTTGGGGTAAACAACTTATGTTTACTTCAATTTTCTTCTTGTACCTAGGGAATGAGATTTTTATTGTTTTACTGCAAATTGAGGAGCAGTTTTGTTTCACTCATATAACTATCTGGTTTAACTCATCGAACTGAAATGTTAAAAAAAATATTTTTTTTTATTCTTTTATTTCATATTCATATTTAAATATTGAATTATATGAATTCTATTTCTATTTTATTGTATTTCAATTCATTTTTTATCTCTTTTCTAGAAAAGAGATAAAAAAAATTCATGTTCCAACGAATCACACGTAGAGATATTGCTAACACACATAGAGTTAATGGTATTTCATAACTAATCGATTGAGCTGTAGCTCGTAGACCACCTGAAAAGGAATACTTATTATTTGATCCATATCCTGACATAAGAAGACCAATGGGGACAATACTTGAAAAAGCAATCCATAAAAAAACACCTATACTGAGATCTGCTAAAACAAGGTGATATCCAAAAGGAATTACTAAATAACTTAGTAGAATTGATATAAAACCTATAGAAGGTCCGACCCTAAATAAACGAATATTACCTCTAGATGGAAGAAGATCCTCCTTCAAAAGTAGTTTGGTCCCATCCGCTAAAGCTTGAAGAATTCCTAAAGGGCCGGCATATTCAGGTCCAATACGTTGTTGTATTGCTGCAGATATTTTTCTTTCTAACCACACAATGACTAATACTCCCATTGTGATTCCTAAGACAAGGGTTAAAATGGGGACAAAAATCCATATGAGTCCATAGACTTCTTTTAAGGATTCTAATCTATAAAAAGAATTAATAGTTTGTACTTCTGTCGTATCAATTATCATTTCAACGATCAACTTCTCCCATAATGATATCTATACTACCTAGTATCGTCATGATATCAGCCAATTTCATTCTTTTAACTAGCTGGGGAAGAATTTGCAAATTGATGAAACCGGGTGGACGAATTTTCCATCTCCAGGGGAAAACACTATCATCTCCTATTAAATAAATTCCTAATTCTCCTTTTGGGGCCTCTACCCTTACATAAAGTTCTTGTTTTAACAATTCAAAATTGGGTGAAAGTTTTTTAGTAATAAATCTATATTCAAAATTATTCCATTCGGAATTCTTTGTCCTATGAAAACGCCGGTTTTCTAAATTCTCATAAGGTCCTCCAGGAATTCCTTCTAGAGCCTGTTGAATGATTTTTATGGATTCTTGCATTTCACCGATTCTTACTAAATAACGAGCTAATGTATCGCCTTCTTTTTGCCATTTTACTTCCCAATCAAATTTATTGTAACACTCATAGCGATCAACTTTACGAAGATCCCATTGGATTCCAGAAGCTCGTAACATTGGTCCTGATAAACCCCAATTTATTGTTTCCTCCCCACCAATAATGCCCACCCCTTCAACTCGTTCCAAAAAAATGGGATTTCGCGTAATGAGTTTTTGATACTCAACAACTTCTGTTAAAAAATAATCACAGAAATCAAAACATTTATCTATCCAGCCATAAGGTAAATCCGCAGCTACTCCTCCGATGCGGAAATAATTATGCATCATCCGCATACCTGTGGCGGCTTCAAATAGATCATATATTAATTCCCTCTCTCTTAAAATATAGAAAAAGGGAGTCTGTGCACCGATATCGGCCATAAAAGGGCCAAGCCATAACAAATGGGAGGCTATACGGCTCAGCTCCAGCATAATAACTCTGATATAACTGGCCCTTTTAGGCACTTGAACACTTTCCAACCGTTCTGGTGCATTTACTGTTATTGCTTCTGTGAACATAGTAGCTAAATAATCCCAACGTGTTACATAAGGCAAATATTGTATAATTGTTCGGTTCTCCGCTATTTTTTCCATCCCTCTGTGTAAATAGCCTAATATAGGTTCACAGTCAATAACATCTTCACCATCCAGAGTAACGATCAGCCGAAGAACACCATGCATTGATGGGTGGTGAGGGCCCATATTAACTATTATAAAATTTTTTCTTGTAACCGGTACAGTCATATTTTTTTCCTTAATTCATTATTTCATAAATTTCTTAAAATGTAAAATACAAAAAAAATAATAACTGAACTAATAAAAAAATAATTAAAAAAGAACAAGGATAATAATAAGAAAATAATAAGAAACTCAAAGAATAAATTCAAAATTAATTAACGAGTTTTTGGTTCCCTAATATCTAACTGATCCATTAATTTCTTATAACGCACTTTATTTTTCTTTGACAAATAAGTCAATAATCGTTGACGTTTTCCCAGAATTCTTCGTAGACCCCTTTGCGATAAAAAATCTCTTTTGTGCAATTCTAAATGTGAAGTAAGTCTCCGTATCTTACTGGTGAAATGTAATACTTGAAATTCAACAGACCCACTATTTTCTTCTTTTTCTTCTTGTGTAATAACTGAGATGAATGAATTTTTGACCATAAATTTAAATTTCTATCTTTCTTTTCTGTGAATTTTACCAATCAGGAAAAATAATAATATTTATTATGCCAGTTATTTTCATCTAGTATACATCAAAATTGGATTTCATTCATACACTACTTTGGTTTTTTCTTTATGTGGTTTATGTTTTTATGTTTTGTATATTTGGATCAAATATACAAAACATATATGTATTCACGAAAGAAAACACTTTCTTTTTTTACTTAAAAGGATTCCGCTCTTCCTAGCGAAAATTGATACACTATGAAATCAGCATCATGTATTAGAATATTACACAGTGTATATGTTTCGTCTTTCATCTACCGAATATGTTACACGATATGTAGGAAATCTACTATAAATTTTTTTCATTTTTCATTGGAATTGAATTAATTCTGAATTGTGAATACATATGTATTCTTGACATACTGAAACGACTGCTGTTATTGGTATCAAACCAATAGCGATTCATACAAGCTACATCTTCTAATCGATAATTGGGCCAAAGAAAAAATTTGAATTTAATGAAATTTTTTCTATTTGTATTAATATGTTTGTCCTCAGTCAAAAATTGCCCACAGTTTCTTATTTTGTTTTCATTGCAAAATCTTGGATTTCTATCCACAACATTAAAATTCTGGGAATTGAAACAAATTCGAATTCGAAATTCTCTACGACGTCTGGGAGATAGAATATTTTCAGGAACAAGTAAATCATAATGATTTTTGTCTCCACTCAAAAATATGTTGCTGTGTCGTGCAATGGGTTTTTCAAACCCCCTTTTCTCAATATATCTTTTTTTTGTGTATTTTTTATTTGTTTGGTGCTTCTTATTATCGACCAATGAAATATCCATAGTTTGATATATAATATATTTTCCGTCCCTTCGTATAGATAGACAAATTGGTTCAATAAAAAGTATTCCCTTTCTTATCAATTCTGCAAGAACTAGGTCCTTTTGAATCAGCATTTTGGCTAGATCTATTTCACCTCTTTGAATCGAAGATATAGCAAATTCCTTTGGATTTCTCAGTCTAAGTAGGAGACAATATACCCTGATATTTTTCATTATTTTATCATGTAAGGGATCAGCCCATCTTAGTTGAAAAAGGAAATATTTTTTCAAAAAGAAATCTAGTTCCATTTCATTCTTGTTCTTATATTGATATTGGTTTTTTTTTATTTCTAATCTTGCGTAATCTTCTTCAACATCTTTTTTATTTTTTTGTTTTAGTAGATTCCATACAAGATTTCTTTGGACCTGTTGTTCGTTTTCTTCCTGCTTGAAATTTCCTAATTCAAGATCTTTTTTTTTATTAGATGATTTTTTTGGATTTATGTTAATGTTTTTACTTTTTTCATTTCTAGAAAAATGAAAAAAGAGTGATTTGATTGGGATGATCCAAGGTTGAATTTTATATACATCAAAAAGTAGCACAAATTCTGGAAAGAACCAAGTTTCTAGATTGGATATAGTATCATGATTTGATGCGGTATCATATAACTTTTCTTTATTCATTCCCATGCAATCAAAAAAGAAACTTTTTTGATTGCATGGTTTGATCTCTTGATAAATTGTAGGAAAAAAAAGATCTTTTTTTTCCATTTTTTTTAAATTCTTAATTTCATTCTTAGTATTTTTCTGAATCTTGATGCCAATATGTATATCGGTCCAGATATCAATATTATTTATAAAACAAAGATGAAGAATTCTACAATCAAAATATTTTCTATCCAAATTTATATTCCTATCAATAAGATATCCTTTTTCTATATAATCATTACTAGGTATACTTACCAATATATAAAATGATTCAGGTTTCGATATATTGAAATGATATGGAATTTCTTGGTCCCCATTTCTTTCTAATGTTGATCCAGAAATGTATAAATTAGGGAGACATATGTATTTATATGATAAAAGATCATATCTGTAATGTTTTTTCCATTTGTCTTTTTGACTCATAAATAAATTTGCTGCATAGTCATTTTTATTCATGGAATAAATAAATTGGTATTTTTTATATAAATCCAATTGGTTTGATTCCTTATTTTGAATCATACAATGTTTAATTATTCTATTTCGGAATTCTTTAGGTACTAATCGAGACATTTTTTTTTGAGATAAATCGTATTGATAATGACCTTTTAACCAGTTTTTCCATTCGTTCATTCCATACGTATGAATTTTATTATGTCTTGATTTGGAATTAAATATTCCATATATCATAAAATAGTCTTTGAAATTATCCTTAAAAAAAGGATAGCTCCCTTCATATTGAAGTACAGGTTTCAAATTATACTTATTAAGTAATTGGTTTTGTGATATTTTGTAAAAAACATATGCTTGGGACAGGGAAGAGAAGTTCCCATAAGTATTGGAATTTTGATTGATATTCTTAGTATTATCAGTATTTGAAAACAATTTTTTTATAGTCAAAATCAAATTCATTGTATTTTGATTTGTTTCATCAATTCTTTCTTGTTCTTTATTTATTTCATTGTTGTAAATGGATTTATTAAAGATCTTTTTTGTTGATTCAAAAAAAAGTTGTGCATTGATCTTAGAAACGGTAATGGTACATAGCAAAATATCTATGTATATTTTTTCAATGAATGATTTAATAAAGTAGTATGATTTACGCATTAATCGGATATTTTTCCTTTTTAATATTTTCCAAATATGTTTCTGTGATCCCGATCTTTTATTATCATAAATTAGTTCTTTTTTTTTCTTGTATTTTGCGGTTTGTTCAATTTGATTCCTTATTTTGATTGTCTTATCAGAAAGATCTTTCATTCTTCTTTCTATTAGTGAATTATTTAACCAATTCATCGTTCGATTTAGAACGGACGATTCACGAAGAATCTTATTATTTCTTTTGAAATCTTTTTTGTTTTCGTTCGGTTCATATACTTTTTCTTTCCTCAATTCAAATAAGAAATTTGGATTTACTTTCTCCAGTTTTTTCATTATTAGTTTGATAACTCGAACTATTTTGATGACTCCTTTTTTTTTTTCTTTTCTAACTTTTAGAAAGGGTTTTCTTTTTTTATTGAAAGATTTTAGAACTTGTAAAAATTCCTTTTTCACCTTTTTTTTTCTTTTTTGGAGTTCTTTATAAATAGGTTCAAAAAAAAAAGGTCGTTTTCGGGGAGAACCAAAGGGAAGTTCCGCTTCCATTCCCCAGATTGTTAAAAAACAAAAATTTATTTTTTTTTTCATTAGATCTCTATGATGAGATCGTGCCTTATATTTTCTCCAAGGTTTTAGACAGAAAGGATATATAATCTTTATCTGAATACCATCTATTAACCAATTTTGGGGAAACTCTTTTTCTGATAATTGAACACCATTATAGGTGCATTTAATATGGATTTCTTTATTCCATTCCTTAAAATCCTCGTCCCACTCGGGAACTTGTAATAATAACATACGGAAAATATTTTTGGCTATTATCAATGAAGGTAATATAATGTTTTTTCTAAGAAAAGATTGGGTTACTAATATCAAGCCTCTTATTACTTGAGCAAATAGAAAGGTATTCCAAACTTCTGATATTTCTGCTTGTTCATTTATATATATTTTTTCCTCTTTCTCCTTTTTTTCTTTTGTATCTTTATTTTCAAAATAGGAAATTTTTAGTTCTGATTCTTGTTCTCTGTCCATCCAATTCCTAAAAATGATATTCTTCATTTCGTTGATATCAAAAAACGAAAAAAAAAATGTTTTGTCTAGACGATCCAAAAAAAGTGGGGAATGTACATTTACTTGAAAGAGGTTCCAAATAACTGTTTTACGTCTTTGAGCGCGCATGGATCCTTTGATTAGATTGCGGCGAAAATCCGATTGTTTTGAGTAACGTACCAAAGACACCTCTTCCATTTGATCATCATTTTTCTCAGTGTTACTAAGATTCTGAATACTATAAATAGAAAAAAAATTGGTATTATGATCATTATCGTTAGCAATTATCACACGTCTGGCTCTTCTTGAATGAATCGAAAAATCTTCTTCCTCCAATACTTCTTCATTTTCTTCTTCCTCTTCTTCCAACAAACTCTCGGTTAATTTGTATGACCATCGAGAAACCTTTTTACTGATTTCTTCTATTCTAATTCCAACAGATTCCTTTTTCATTTTTTTTTGATCTTTTGTATGTGTTGTAATTATATCAAATACAAATTGCAAATATTTTGCTTGACTTTCTGAATCAATTCCTTTTTCTTCTGTAGAATTCAAAAATGATTGAGGGTGAAGTTTTACGGAATCATTAAGAAGTAGATCATGAATCTTATTTAGAAAAAAAAATTCTACTAAATCTTCTGTATTTGTATAAGTATTTATGATTGCGCGTGAATAGAATTTTTTTCTCATTCCTCGATATGGTCCGTTGAAAAAAGGATCATATGCTTTTGACAAGCATTTTTTTTTTTTTTCATCGTCACATAATATGGTTCTTTTTTCAAGTATATCCAGACTAGGGGATACTTCATTTTTTTCTATAATTTTGATTCGGCTTCTCAATTCATTGTTCAAATTGCGCTTTTTTTTTTCATTAGTATAAATCCAAGAATCATAAAGATCTTCGTCATATAATTTTTCTATTATGTACAAAGAAATTCTTCGTTCTAGCATTTCCGAAAAAGTTGATAAACTGGGCGGGTATGTAAAGGATATTTTTTGTTTCCCATCACTTGTACATGTAAAAAAAAAAAATTGTGACATTCCATTGCGTAAAGCATTTTCTAATTTATAATTTCTTATATATCGTAATGGACGATTCCATCGTTTATAATCGAAAAGAAAAGAAAGAAAAGTTTTTTCAACCCACAACATTATTTTCTTTTTCTCTTCTTTCAGTCTTCCCAATTCCCAATTTTCTTGATGGGTCTCCAGATCAGAATCTTCGTAAACTGGGCTATCTT